AGAAATATAGATAATAACTAATAAAAAGTAGTTCTTTTTTGAACAATATATGTCTTTCACATACAACGATAAAAAAAAGGAGTCACTTACCTTTTGAATGGCAGTTCCAAAAAAACGTACTTCTATGTCAAAAAAGCATATCCGTAGAAATCTTTGGAAAAAAAAAGGATCTTTAGAGGCAGTAAAAGCTTTTTCTTTAGCTAAATCTATTTCCACCGGACAGTCGAAAAGTTTCTTTGTTGCACAAAAAAAAGTCTTGGAAAAATCCTAATTGATATGTTTCAAAGAACTTCCAAAGTATTGTGTGTTATATTTTATTTCACTTTTCCTTATTAGTTATTATTAGTTAGAGCTAGGTAATAAGAATCTTTCTGTCTACTTGATTCGAAGTACTCAGTATTGTGTATTTTATTTTTTTATATCTATTGATCTATTGAAATTTAGATTTCTTGATATTGAATTCGTGAGATTTTTTTTATTTCCTATGAATTGTGCTTTTCAAAATAGAAAAGCACAATTACGATAGACAAGGAAGAATCTTAATATTTCATTCTACTTTATACTAAGGCCTTGGGTCTCAAAATAATCAGAAAAAAGATTATGAATTTTAGACTCCGACTGAAAACGAAACTTTTGAGTTCTGACTGTTCTGGATAAACAAAAGCTAGATTTCTAGTACGGATAAAATTGATTATTAAAAATGAACTTATGAAGATGAAGATACTAATGGAAATGCATCTTTCTTCATTGTTTGCTAAACTTTATTGAATATAGACAATTCAACATGAATTTCCTATTATTATTTAAAGTAAGCCGCCGCCATGGTGAAATTGGTAGACACGCTGCTCTTAGGAAGCAGTGCTAGAGCATCTCGGTTCGAGTCCGAGTGGCGGCATAAATATTAATTCATGTTAATACTAAAGATACAATAGATCTAATAGTATAATAGATCTAATAGAATCTAATAGATCTAATAGAATCTAAAGAATCTAAATTTTTCAATATTTTAGATTCTTTTTAAGCCCCAATTTCAATTTTTTAAAAAGGACTTTTCTTTATGATATTTGCGACCTTAGAGCATATATTAACTCATATTTCCTTTTCGATCATCTCAATTGTGATTATAATTCATTTGATGAACTTATTAGTCTACGAAATCGAAGAATTACGTAATTCGTTAGAAAAAGGAATGATAGCTACTTTTTCCTCTATAACAGGGTTTTTAGTTACTCGTTGGATTTCTTCGGGACATTTTCCTTTAAGTAATTTATACGAATCATTAATTTTCCTTTCATGGAGTTTATCCATTATTCATATAATTCCGTATATTAGGAATTATAAAAATGATTTAAACACAATAACTGCACCAAGTGCCATTTTTAGCCAAGGTTTTGCCACGTCAGGTCTTTCAACTGAAATACATCAACCTGCAATATTAGTACCTGCTCTACAATCTCAGTGGTTAATGATGCATGTCAGTATGATGTTATTGAGCTATGCAGCTCTTTTATGCGGATCATTATTATCCGTTGCTCTTATAGTGATTACATTTCAAAAAAAAATCGATTTTTTTTTGAAAAACAAGAATTTTTTAAGTTTAAGGAAATCATTTTTCTTTTGTGATATGGAATATTTGAACGAAAAAGGAAGTCTTTTAAAAAAGACTTCTTTCCTATCATTTAAAAATTTTTACAAATATCAATTAATTCAGCATTTGGATTCTTGGAGTTATCGTGTCATTAGTTTAGGGTTTACCTTTTTAACCATAGGCATTCTTTCTGGAGCAGTATGGGCTAATGAAGCATGGGGTTCATATTGGAATTGGGATCCTAAGGAAACTTGGGCATTTATTACTTGGACCATATTTGCAATTTATTTACATACTAGAAAAAATTCAAAATTGCAAGATCAAGTTACGAATTCGGCATTTGTAGCTTCTATAGGATTTCTTCTAATTTGGATATGCTATTTTGGGATCAATCTATTAGGAATCGGGTTCCATAGTTATGGCTTATTCCAATGAATTTCTAATTGAATAAAAGAAACTGCATAAAGAATACATAAAAAATAAAGGATATATAAAAGAATCGTCAGATAAACAATGAAATTTTGTGCGAGTTTTTGAGAACCGTTTTAAGAATTCCTCTATTTAAAAGATTCTCAAAAACTTTAGATATATCTAATTACAATTCTAATTAACACTTACCTTTTTTTCATTGCACAATGAAGAATCGTGAAAATATGAAAGTCAAAGAATTCTAAGACTTTTTTTTCCAATTAATTAAATTTATTGAATATAAAAAAAGGAATTAAATTGAATTCCTACATGATGAAAAAAAGGAAAAAGTCTCGAGAAGAAAATGATGCTATTTGACCACTATACATTGCTAGCATCAAGAAATAGAAAAATCGCAGATTTTGAGTAATTGGCCAAGCTACTAAAGTAGTTCTAAATCCTGTCAGTAAAAAGGGTCCTATGGAAAGTCCATCGATTTCCAGTCTCCATTGAAAATCAAAAAGATTGATTCATTTAGAATCCTTCTTGGATTGAGTTAATGGATCGGATCGTCCAATTGGAAAATGATAACAAAATAAATAGATCATTTAGAAGGAACTCTAGAATACATATATATATATAGTATACCACCTATACACCTTATTTATCCTATGAGTGAAAAGATAATTGAAGAACTCGCAAATATGGGCAAAACAAAAATTATTGTTAACCAAGGAAAATAACTCGTGATAAAGACAAGATAAGATTCTACCAGAAAAGCCCGTGCTCGGGAGAAGAATAATATATTCTCTTTTCTCGAATACGGACTTTTGTCAGTAAAGAGGAATCAAATGATTCAAGTGGAGTTTTTTGTCACATATCAATAAGAAAGACCCATGCTGCGAGTTGTTTCATGCCATAAATAAACACGGACACTTAAAAAATCCGTTGGACAAGCGGATTCACATCTTTTACAACCTACACAATCTTCGGTTCTTGGCGCAGAAGCAATTTGCTTAGCTTTACATCCGTTCCAAGGTATCATTTCCAATACATCCGTAGGGCAAGCTCGAACACATTGGGTACATCCTATACATGTATCATAAATCTTTACTGAATGTGACATTGGGTCTATAAATTCCAGTTTTGAACACAAAAAATTTTCAATCTGGTAAAATAAGAAAATGAAATAATCATATATTTTCTATTGTAGACACCAGATGAATCAATGATTTATCAAAATTTTAATAATCAATAGATTTTTTAATCTGTTTATGAGAAAGGACCAAGATACTTTGATTTCCATTTCAATAACCATGAAATAGAAGTTTACGAATTCAATTCATGTTAATTTTACTATTAAATTAACTATATGTATATAATGTATATAAAATATAGAAAGATTCTAGTATATAGGTAGAATAATTATATAGATAGATAGAAATAGAATTAATTTGATATTGATATATTATATTAATATATATCTATTTATTAGATATCTATTATATTATTATATATCAATATATATAAATATCAATATCAAATTAATACGTTTGTTATTTTGTTATTAGGTTAGTGATAGAAGAGGTTAGTAACTCTAAATCTTAATCATAAATCTATATGAAAAAAGAGAAGAAATAAAAGAAATAAGTAAATAATAATAAGAGAATTTTAGATTTTATTAATATTGAATTCTAAATTATATTATTTTATTATTCTAAATTCTAATTCTATTAGATTCTATTTAGAATATTCTAAAATTCTAGAAAAGTCTTATGTTTCGATTTCTATGTGAAAATAGAAGAATTATGACTAAATCTTCAGCAAATTTGATTTCTTAATACGAATTGATTTTCAGTTACGATGAATCGACGAAACAATAGCTAGGCCAATAGTTGTTTAAACAGCAGCAATGGCTATAAAAAAGATTGAGAAAATTTGTTCTTTTAATTGTTGACTATCAAATAGATTGTAAAATGTGACGAGATTTATATTTACCGAATTCAGTATAAACTCAAGACACATAAGTGTTCTAGCCATGCTTCGGCTTGTGATCAGTCCATAGATACCGATAGAAAAGAAATAAACACTTAGAAGAAATACATGTTCTAAAATTATTGATAAATTCCTCATCTCTCTCAATTAATTGAAATATGAACAAAAATGAAACCAATTAAATTGACTAGAATAGAAGAATTAAAGAACAAAAGAATATATTCACAGTAAATTGAAAGAAGTTCTTTTTTCTTAATATATTAGTATATTAGAATTAGTATATTAGATTCTTTATTATTAGATTATTGATGAGCCATAGTAATTGCACCTATCAAATATCAAAGAAATTAAAAGGATTAGATAAATGAGTTTAAAAGGAAGAGAAAAATCTGTGTATAAAAGAATCCCAATTTGTTGAACGTTACTTATGAAGAAATCCTGTTCTATAATCCTGATTTGATCTTGTAGTCCAAAAAATTCCGTACCATAACGTATTTGGGAGAGTAGTCATTCAATGAAAAAAAAAATATTTGTATAAACCAATGAAGTGATCCTATTTCCAAAGGTCTGCAAATAGGAATCATTGGAATATTCTGAACCGTTCATAAACAGCACAGCAAATATGATTAATACATTTATGCTTCCCACAAATAAGGAACTGCGTGGCAGATACAAAATAGGAATTCAAAAAAGAGAGAATTAATGATTTGTATGGGATAAGGTAATTATTAAACTTTGTCCAATGTACTTTGTGGCTCATATTTTTTTCATTAATTTATTAAAATGAATTAAGGAAAAAAAATATAAACAAAGAATAACTGAACTAAGAAAAAAATAATGAAAAAATAAAAAAGAACAAGAATAATAATAAAAAATTAAATTTTAATTAAGAAATTTTTGGTTCCCGAATATTTAATTGATCCATTAATTTCTTATAACGCACTTTATTTTTCTTTGACAAATAAGTCAATAATCGTTGACGTTTTCCTAGAATTATTCGTAGACCCCTTTGTGATAAAAAATCTCTTTTGTGCAATTCTAAATGTGAAGTAAGTCTTTGTATCTTACTGGTGAAATGGAATACTTGAAATTCAACAGATCCACTATTTTCTTCTTTTTCTTCTTGTGTAATAACTGAGATGAATGAATTTTTTTTGACCATAAATGAAAATTTGTATCTTTATTTTCTGTGAATTTTATCGATCAGGAAAAATAAAATAAAAAAAAAAATAATAATAAAGAATATTTATTATGCCAGTTATTTTTATCTTTTCATCTAGTATACATCAAAATTGGATTCTATTCATATACTCTTTTTTTCATTTATGTGGTTTATGTTTTTATGTTTTGTATATTTTGATTAAAATATACAAAACATATATATATTCGCGAAATAGAACAATTTATTTGTTCTTTTTACTTAAAGAAATTCCACTCTTCCTATCCTAATGAAAGTTGATAGACTATAAAACTATAAAATCAGCATCATGTTTTTTAGTATTACTACATAGTGTATATGTTTTTTGGCTTTCTCATCTACCAAATATGTTAGACGATATGTAGGAAATCAATTATAAATTTTTTCATTGGAATTGAATTGATTCCTAATTATTAATACATATGTATTCTTGACATACTGAAACGACTGCTGTTATTGGCATCAAACCAATAGCGATTCATACAAGCTAAATCTTCTAATCTATAATTGGGCCAAAAAAACAATTTGAATTTAATGAAATTTTTTCTATCTGTATTAATATGTTTGTTCTCATTCAAAAATTGCCCACAGTTTCTTATTTTATTTTCATTGCAAAATCTTGGATTTCTATCCACAACATGAAAATTCCGGGAATTTAAACAAATTCGAATTCGAAATTCTCTACGACGTCTGGGGGATAGAATATTTTCAGGAACAAGTAAATCATAATTATTTTTGTTTCCACTCAAAAATATGTTGTTGTGTCGTGCAATGGATTTTTTAAACCCCCTTTTCTCAATTCTTTTTTTTGTGTATTTTTTATTTGTTTGGTACTTATTATTATCGACTGATAAAATATCCATAGTTTGATATATAATAGATTTTCCGTCCCTTCGTATAGATAGACAAATCGGTTCAATAATAAAGATTCCCTTTCTTAGCAATTCTGCAAGAACTAGGTCCCTTTGAATCAACATTTCATCTAGATTTATTTCACCTCTTTGAATCGAAGATATAGCAATTTCCTTTGGATTTATCAGTCTAAGTAGGAGACAATATACCCTTATATTTTTCATTACTTTATTCTTCAAATGATCAGCCCATCTTAGTTGAAAAAGTAAATATTTTCTCAAAAAGAAATCTAGTTCCATTTCATTCTTGCTCTTATATTGTTTTTTTTTTTTACCTTTTTTTATTTCTAAGCTTGCGTAATCTTCTTCAACAGTTTTTTTCTTATTTTGGTTTAGTAGATTCAATACAAGATTTCTTTGGACCTGTTGTTGGTTTTCTTCCTGCTTGGAATTTACTAATTCAAGATCTTTTTTTCTCTTAGATGATTTTACGTTAATTTTTTTACTTTTTTCATTTATAGAAAAATGAAAAAAAAGTGATTTGATTGGGATGATCCAAGGTTGAATTTTATATACATCAAAAAGTAGTACAAATTCTGGGAAGAACCAAGTTTCTAGATTGGATAGAGTATCATGATTGGATGCAATATCATTATCATAGAACCTTTTTTTATTCATTCCCATGCAATCAAAAAGGAAATTGCATGTTTTGCTCTCTTGATGAATTGTAGGAAAAAAAAGATCTTTTTTTTCCATTTTGCTGAAATTATTAAATTTAGTCTTAGTATTTTTCTGAATCTTGATGCCAATATGTGCATTGGTCCAAATCTCTATATTATTCTCAATATTATTTAGAAAACAAAGATGAAGAATTCTACAATCAAAATATTTTCTATCCAAATTAGTATTCCTATCAATAAGAAATCCTTTTTCTACTTTTTCTAGATAATCATTACTAGGTATACTTACCAATACATAAAATGATTCAGGTTTCGATGTATTGAAATGATATGTAATTTCTTGGTCCCCTTTTTTTTCTAATGTTGATTCAGAAATGTATAAATTAGGGAGGCTTATGTATTTATATGAGAAAATATCATATCTGTAATGTTTTTTCCATTTATCTTTGTTATTCATAAATGAATTCTCTGCATAGTCATTTTCTTTCATGGAATAAATGAATCGATATTTTTGATAGAAATCCAATTGGTTTGATTCCTTATTTTGAATTTTATCAATTCTATTTCTCCATTCTTTAGGTACTAATACTAATTGATACTTTTTTTTTTTAGATAAATCATATTGATAATAACTTTTTAACCAGTTTTTCCATTCGTTCATTACAAACGTATTAATTTGCTTATGTCTTGATTTATAATTAAATATTCCGTGTATCATATAATAGTCTTTTAAATTATCCTTAAAAAAAGGATAGCTCCCTTGATATTGAAGTACAGATCTCAATTGATACTTATTAAGTAATTGGTTTTGTGATATTTTGTAAAAAACATATGCTTGGGATAGGGAAGATAAGTTCCAATAAGTATTGGAATTTTTATTGCTAGTCTTAGTATTATCAATATTTGAAAACAATTTTTTTATAGTCAAAATAAAATTCATTGTATTTTGATTTATTTCATTAATTCCTTTTTGTTCTTTATTTATTCCATTGTTGTAAATGGATTTATTAAAGATCTTTTTTGTTGATTCAAAGAAAAGTTGTGTATTGATCTTAGAAAAGCTAATGGTACATAAAAAAAGATCTATGTATATTTTTTCAATGAATGATTTGATAAAGTAGTGTGATTTACGCATTAATCGGATATTTTTCCTTTTTAATATTTTACAAATATGCTTCTGTAATCCCGATCTTTTATTATCATAAATTATAACTATTTCTTTTTTTTTCTTGTCTTTTGCAGTTTCTTCAATTTGATTCCTGATTTGAATTGTCTTATCAGAAAGATCTTTCATTCTTCTTTCTATTAGTGAAGAATTGAACCAATGTATTGTTTTATTTAGAACGGATAATTCACTAGGAAGATTTGTTTTTAAATCTTTTTTATTTTCGTTTGGTTCATATACTTTTTCTTTCCTCACTTCAGATAATAAATTGAGATTTACTTTATCCAGTTTTTTCATTATTAGGTTGATAATTTGAACTATTTGAATGACTCCTTTTTTTTTTCTTTTTTGAAGTTCTTTATAAATAGGTTCAAAAAAGAAAGGTCGTTTTCGAGGAGAACCAAAGGGAAGTTCCGCTTCCATTCCCCAGACTGTTAAAAAACAAAAATTTGTTTTTTTTTCTTTTTTTTTCATTAGATCTCTATGATGAGATCGTGCCCTAGATTTTCGCCAAGGTTTTAGACAGAAAGGATATAAAATCTTTATCTGAATACCGTCTATTAACCAAGCTTGGGGAAATTCTGTTTCTGATAATTGAACACCATTATAGGTGCATTTAATATGGATTTCTCTATTCCATTCCTTAAAATCCTCGTTCCACTCGGGAATTTGAAAGAATAACATACGGAAAAGATTTTTGGCTATTATTAATGAAGGCAATATAATGTATTTTCTAAGAAAAGATTGGGTTACTAACATCAAACCTCTTATTACTTGAGTAAATATAAAGGTATCCCAAGCTTCTGATATTTCTATCTGTTCATTTTTATATTCTTTTTCTTCTTTCTCCTTTTCTTCGTTTTTATCTTCATTTTCAAAATAGGAAATTTTTAATTCTGATTCTCGTTCTCTCCCCATCCAATTCCTAAAAATTAGATTCTTAATTTCGTTGATATCAAAAAACGAAAAAAAATATGTTTTGTCTAGACGATCCAAAAAAAGAGGAGAATGTACATTTACTTGAAAGAGGTTCCAAATCACTGTTTTACGTCTTTGAGCGCGCATGGATCCTTTGATTAGATTGCGACGAAAATCCGATTGTTGTGAGTAACGTATCAAAGCCACCTCTCCCTCTTCCGTTTGATCATCCTTTTTATCATTGTTACTAGTATTCTGAATACTAGAAAGAGAATTGGTATTCTGATCATTATCGTTATAAATTATCACACGTTTGGCTCTTCTTGAATAAATCTCATAATATTCTTCCTCCAAATCTTCTTCATTTTCTTCTTCCTCTTCTCTCAAATTCTCGGTTAATTTGTATGACCATCGAGAAACCTTTTTACTGATTTCTTCTTTTCTAATTCCAATAGATTTCTTTTTCATTATTTTTTGATCTTTTGTATGTGTTGTAATTACATCAAATAAAAATTGAAAATATTTTTCTTCACTTTCTGAATCAATTCCTTTTTCTTCTGTAGAATTCAAAAATGATTGACGGTGAAGTTCTACGGAATCATTAAAAAGTAGATCATGAATCTTATTTATAAAAAAAAATTCTACTAAATCTTCTGTATCTGTATAAGTATTCATGATTGCACGTGAATCTAATTCTTTTCTCGTTCCTCGATAGGGTCCGTTGAAAAAAGGATCATAAGCTTTTGGCAAGCATTTCTTTTTTTTTTCATCATCACATAATATGGTTTTTTTTTCAAGCATATCCAGACTAGAGGATCTCTCATTTTTTTCTATAATTTGGATTCGGCTTCTAAATTCATTGTTCAAATTGCACTTTTTTTTTTCATTAGCATAAATCCAAGAATTATAAAGATCTTCGTCATATAGTTTTTCTATTATGTACAAAGAAATTCTTCGTTCTAGCATTTCCGAAAAAGTTGATAAACTGGGCGGATATGTAAAGGATATTATTTGTTTCCCATCACTTGTACATGTAAAAAAAAAAAATTGTGACATTTCATTGCGTAAAGCATTTTCTAATTTATCATTTTTTATATATCGTAATGGACGATTCCATCGCTTATAATCAAAAAAAAAAGTGACAAAAGTTTTTTCAACCCACAATCTTTTATTTTTATCTTCTTTCAGTCTTCCCAA